AGGTAGTTAGGGGTAAGTTCTTATCATTCTTATCAAGTTATGTTACTATATGAAGTAGGTATAAGTGTATGTATATTTATATGCATATGCTTATACCTACTTCATAGTCTTTAATAGCTATACTTATAAGTGTATTAATGCAAGTACTTCTTTTTCAATGTATAGTTAAGTAAAGGTAAGGTTAGAGGTGTTGTTAGAGATGTATTAACAGTTCTTAATAGGCAAGGTTAGAGGTGTATTAGTGTAAGTACTTTTCTTTTCAATGTATGGTTAAATGGGGGTAAGCTTAGAGATGTTATTAGAGGTGTATTAACAGTTCTTAATAGGTATAGTTAGTTAGTATATTCTTCCTCAATAAATAGTTAAATAAGATTAAGTATTAACAGTCCTTAATAGGCAAGATTAGAGGTGTATTATTGTAAGTACTTTCCTTTTCAATGTATGGTTAAATAGGGGTAAGCTTAAAGATGTTATTAAAGGTGTATTAACAGTTCTTAATAGGTATTGATAGTGTTGCTTCATGAATCTTGAAATTTTAATAAATTCTATTTACTTTAATTCCTTTTTTTTCAACATAGAAAATTTGCGTATTGCCAAGATATATTTCATTTATTTTGAGTAAAAAATGTGCCATCAAACTTAGTTTTTTCATAAATATCTCCAAATTTCAAGTTTTTAAGGGGTTACCCTTAAAGTGCCCTTCTGAGACCGCAACCACTCATACTCAAAAACCAGACAAATTGCACAGATTTATGGTAAAAAWTTGTCTAAAAAGATCGGTAACTGATTTAAAATTTTTAAATTTATGGGAGCTATAGCTGCAAACGCAACTACACTAGATAAAATAACTAGTTTTATTTTTCGTTGGCTTTTTTCAACAAATCATAAGGACATTGGAACTTTATATATTATTTTCGGAGCAATTTCGGGCGTTGCAGGAACAGCTTTGTCACTTTACATCCGAATAACTTTAGCACAGCCAAACAGTAGTTTTTTAGATTATAACCATCATTTTTACAATGTAGTAATCACCGGTCATGCATTATTGATGATCTTTTTCATGGTAATGCCAATTTTGATTGGTGGATTCGGTAACTGGTTTGTTCCATTAATGATCGGTGCTCCTGATATGGCGTTTCCACGGATGAATAATATTAGTTTTTGGTTATTACCTCCATCACTTTTATTATTGATCGAATCTATTTTATGTGAAGCTGGAGTAGGTACTGGTTGGACCATTTACCCACCACTTTCAGGAGTTTTATCCCACTCAGGAGGTTCTGTTGATTTAGCAATTTTCAGTCTTCATTTATCTGGGATGGCATCAATTTTAGGAGCAATTAATTTTATCTGCACTATTGTAAATATGCGAACTGAAAGCTTACCATTTCATAAACTTCCTTTATTTGTTTGGTCTGTTTTTATCACCGCTATTTTACTATTACTAGCATTGCCTGTTTTAGCGGGGGCAATTACGATGCTATTAACTGATAGAAATTTTAATACTACCTTTTTTGACCCTGCAGGTGGAGGAGATCCTGTACTCTTCCAGCACCTGTTTTGGTTTTTTGGTCACGGGCGGCGTAACGCTCTGCAATTGAGTCTCTAAAGTCTAGATTTTAAGATGAGACTAGTTAAGCAAATACGAGTTGTAATTAAAAGATTTCTTTTAATTGGGAATATAAGGAGTCAAAGTTTACATGAACGGTTATTTTCTAAACCGTATAGGAAAATATTTAGGTATGACCCCCTAAATAGAATGTTGAAGTACTGTATAGTTGTGCCATTATGCAGGAAAAATCTACTTCAACAATTAAGAAGATTAGATCAAGGGGCGGACCACGTGAGAACTTATAATCCTTCAATAAGGCAACGAAGGCAGAGAAAGTGCGTACTTAATGAATCACCTATAAACAATGGCCTTGTTTTTCATGGTTCTTCTTTAAGAAGATATTATTCATGTAAAGTGAATAATAGGTTCATTAAGATAGATGCTAGTGTAAATAATGCTAGCAGGCAAGATGTTAGAGGTAAAGTAATGGAGAATCAAGGACATCTTAATTATCTTAAGAAAGAGATTCTAAGTGAAAGTAAAGATTTAACACCATTACTTATAAAAAGCGTCGATAAAGGTATTTGGCCAATGCTAAAGTTTAACAAAGAAATTCGAATTCTTGTTAAGAAACGGCAAAAGTATCTTGCGATGCTCTCTAATCAATACGGATTCCGTTCAGCAACGGTTATACAACAAGTTGACGAGTGGTTAACTAAATTAGATCTAAGAGTTTTTGCTGTTGAGTCTGTTTACAGATCATCTGGTAATCTTACACCAGGAATAGACAACTTAACATTAAAACGTGAAAATTTACTTGATTACTTAGAAATATTGAAGTATAATAATTTAAAACACTATAAAGTCGACCAAATTCGTAGAGTATATATTCCAAAAGGTAAAAATAATATACGTCCTTTAGGAATTCCTACGATTAAGGATCGAATAGTGCAAACACTGTTTGTTCAAGTTCTTGAACCTACTATTGATGTACATGCAGATAATAATAGTTTTGGATTTAGAAAAGGTCGCAATCCTCATCAGGCTATAGGTTTATTAAGTAAACTGTTAAGTGTAAAGCCAGCGCATCAAAGACGTCGTAGTGACAAAAGATACTTTACACACAGTAAGTATATACTTGATATTGATATAGAAAAGTTCTTTGATAAAGTTAATCATGATTGGTTATTAAAGAACTATCCATTCCCAAATAATTTTGTTAATATATTGAGAGACTGGTTATCTGGTGAGATAATTTATCAAGGTGAATACGAAACTCCAATTTCAGGGTTTCCACAAGGTAGCGTTATTGGACCTTCACTTGCTAACTTTACTTTAAATGGTTTAGAGGACATAACTGTTCCTAATAAAGTGACTGCTTTTGATGAAGAGAAGTTTAACTATTACGTTAGTAAAGGCTTAACTTATAATAAAAGTTCCTCAATTGTAAGAAAGACTTTTACCAGCTCTATTGTTCGGTATGCAGATGATTTTATCGTGGTTGTTAACGATAAAGAGCAGGCTGAAATAATAAGTGATAAAATTGATATTTTTCTTCAAGAACGGGGATTAAACAAAAACCCAATAAAAAGTAAAGTTTTAAAATGGGAAAACAACTCAAAGTTTGATTATCTTGGATTCACTTTCCATTACATTTTAGAAAAAAGATTTTCTAAAATAACTATGCAGAGAAAACATAATAAAAATTTTGTTCGAAGTGGGTTATATGTCTATCCGTCTAAATTAAAGGTTCAATCTTTTAAAAATAGAATTAAAGAAACTATAAAGAGTAATTTAAATGTTTCGCCATATCGTTTGATAAATATGCTCAATCCCATAATACGGGGTTGGGGAAATTATTTTGGAATAGGGACTTTAAGAATATTTTCTAGATTGGATCATTACATTTGGTATAGAATATGGCGTTATTTACGAAGAAAGTACAAAAAAGTTTCTACAAAAAATCTTGTAAGCCGTTATTTTCAAGGTGTCCATACACCATCTGGACGAACATGGCAATTTCATGGAACTTTTAATTCCGTAAATAAAGATACGATAAAGCGAAAAGGGTCGGTAGCTTGGATATTGTTATTAAGTCAATTAAATAAACCAGTACCTGCTCAAATGTTTTCCCCTAGTAAAGCTTTAGTTAAATCTACTTATTATATTGATGATTCGTTATTTAATGAATATAACTTAAAAGTGGTAAAACTACGTAGCAAAGAAAAAAGTGTTGATAGATGGAGTTTGCTGTATAAAAGACAAGAAGGGTTATGTTGTATATGTGGACAAAGTTTGGGTTATCTTATCTCTGAAAATCTTGAAATTCACCATTTAAAGAGGGTTTCTCAATTAGATGTTAGTAATTCTAATTTAAAGGATGTAAATAACTTACAATTAGTTCACAAATCATGTCATAAAACCACTTTAAAGCTCAAGGAATAATCTTGTCAAGAGCCGTATGCATCGAGAGGTGCTTGTACGGTTCTGTGGGGGGCTATGCTCGTGAGAGTGTAATCTATCCCGATCCAGAAGTTTATATTTTGATTTTACCTGGATTTGGTATTATCAGTCATATTGTAGTAAGTGCTGCTAGAAAACCTATTTTTGGATACCTTGGTATGGTTTATGGTGCGCCGTTGTGTTTATTATTCCGTTGTGTAGTTAGTCAACTACATACGAATGCATTTTCCATTTATGTCGGAAGCGTTATTGGGGTAGCAATTGTGGTAACACGTTGTGGAAAAGCACCAATTGACAGTAAATTGAGGTCAAATGTATATGACCAAGACTATTTAGCGCGATGTTAGGTATGATTACGATAAGAAACTTGATACGTTCAGCTGGGACCGCATTATCTTATAGGTTAATATACATTAATAGCCTTGTTGTTGAGTGGTTAATTTCATGCGTACAGGAAGCTAACCAGGAAAATACTCGCACAGCACTCCTCTCAGGAGATTATGAGCGCAAGAATCTAAGTCTAACAGACTATAAAACCGGAATAATAAAAACTGCGGGATTTAACCTCGTAAGAGGAAAACGGAGTATCCATAGTAGGCAAGTGCATTGTTCGAAGGGATACAGGCAAATTCGCTTATTCAATAATATTGTTGATTTTACTAAAAGTGATTTTTTATTGAATCTGGATAAAAAGTCGGGAATCGCAAAATTGATTGAATTAGTAAGGAATAGCAAGAATAAAGACGGCAGATATGGAAAACTTATTCAGATTATTGGTTCTATTGAAACCTTGAGTCTTGCATATTTAAGTGTTAAAAGTAATAAGGGTATTTCTAGCAAAGGGTTTGAAAACGAAACTTTAGACAGAAGTGATGAAGATTATTTGAATAGGGTATCTAGGCATGTGATAGATGGCTCTTACAAATTCTCACCTGTCAGAGTAATTGAAATACCAAAACCTGGGAAACCTGAATTACGTCTATTAGGAAATAATCCACGTCAAAAAATTGTACAAAAGGCAATTGACATAGTTTTTAATATCATTTTCGAAGAAGTCTTTTTGGATTGCAGTCATGGCTTCAGACCTGAAAAAAGTTGCCACTCAGCTTTAAAACAATTACAATTAAATATAGGAAACCCATCTGCTTACACTTGGGTTATTGAAAAAGATATTCAGAACTTTTCTACTTCTATCCCTCATATTGAAATTATCAAAGGACTTCGAAGAAAAATTGATTGTCCAGCAACTATCAGATTAGTCAAAAGACTTTTATCTTCTGGCTATATTATAGTGAGAGGAAAAAAACATTCGAATGTAATTAAGAGTAATATGGGCATTCCTCAAGGAATTGTTAACAGCCCTTTATTTAGCAACGTAGTTTTACACGAGTTAGATAAATTTGTAATAAATGAGCTTGCTGAAAAATACACTGTTGGTAAACAAAGAAAACGAAACGGTGCTTATAGACGAATTCAATATGCATTAAAAACGAATATTTCTGATATTAAAGACAAGCGTAAACTTATTAAACTTCGTAGTAGTATCTCTTCTAAAGATCCTATGGACACGAATTTCAAAAGAATTTTTTACGTGAGGTATGCCGATCATTGGGTAATACTAGTTTGTGGGTCATTTCAAGATGCTAAAGATATATGCGAATCTATCTTTTACAAACTTAATTCTTTAGGTGTGGAATTAAATCGAGAAAAGACAAAAATTAGAAATATTAGAAAAAGTAGATCTCGATTTCTGGGAGTTGATTTTTTCATAAGAAAAATTACCACAGAACACAAAAAACCTACTAGATTAATCAGAAAAGGTGACAAATTGATTAAACAAAGATTCTCTCCTCGGATAATTTTTCATGCTCCTATTAAAGATCTATTGGATAAACTTGTAACTTACGGATTTATTAAAAGAAATCATTTAGGAGATTTAATTCCCAAAGGTAAGTCGAATTGTGTTTCTTTAACTCATCCTCAGATTTTAAAGTATTACAACAATAAAATTAAAGGTATTTTAAATTATTATAGTTGTTGTCATAATCGAATGAATCTTTGGTCTATTGTACGATTTTTACATTATTCATGTGCATTAACTTTAGCAAAAAAATTTAAACTACAAACGTTAGCCAAAACATTTCGTAAATTTGGCCGAGACCTTACATATGTTAATGAGAAGGGTCGAAAATTTAGTCTGTATAAACCGAACGATCTTCGAATATTGGATATAAATAAACGTTTCAATACTAGAAGTAATTTAGATATAGACTCTATTTTGAAAAAACCTTGGTCAAATTCTATGATTCAATCTCAATTTGATGAATCATGCGTCTTATGTGGTACTAATAATAACATTGAAATACATCATACTAGATCCATCAAAAACGTGCGGGTGAAAGCTCTTACGTATGCACAATGGGAAGGTGTATTCAATAGAAAATCAATATCTTTATGTTCAAATCATCATTTAGCGTACTATAATAAGACGCTAACAAAAGATGACACTCAAAAAATTGTTGAATATAAAAGTAAAAAGATTTTTCCTAAAAATGATAATAACACTTAAAGAAATATTTTGAAAAGTTTTTGCTGGAGAGCCGTATGACGGGAAACTGTCACGTACGGTTCGGAGGGCAGGGTAAATCTCTGACCCCTACCAATGTCATCTATTGGTGTATTAGGTTTCATCGTATGGGCACACCATATGTTCACTGTAGGATTAGATATCGATACTCGAGCATATTTCACTGCAGCTACAATGATTATCGCAGTTCCGACTGGGATTAAAATCTTTAGCTGGTTAGCGACATTATGGGGTAGTAGTATTGAACTAAGAGCACCAATTCTTTTTGCTCTTGGTTTTATTTTTTGTTCACCGTTGGAGGTGTTACTGGAGTAGCGTTAGCAAACTCAGGTCTTGATGTTGCTCTTCATGACACTTATTATGTGGTTGGACATTTTCATTACGGTGCGGCGTCTAACGTCGTTTTCGCCTGCTTTAACTCTGATTAAAGCTCACAAAACTCATTTATATATACAAATAAAAAAATTTTTAAAATGATGTTATATATTGTGATAAAGCATAGTGCTTACCGGAGAAAGCTAATTTCGAAAGGGAACATAGCATGCACTAAAAGGCGCTCTGAAAGAGTGAGTGCCAAGCTACTAGTTAATATGGGTAGGTTTACGAATCCCAGTTACAACTTTCTGGCAGGGTCTGAAGTCCCTATTAAATGTTTGAGTGTAAGAAATTACGTAGTCTTTCTTTCACCGAATGAGTTCAACAAGCCGGCTACAAGTAGTAGTTTTAGAAAGGGGAGCCCTAAGTTAACTTTGCGACGAAAACGAACGGAATTCGCGATGACCCGAAATTCGAAAGAATGGGGGTTACGGAGGGCTCATAGTACTGCGACATCTTGCAGGAAGGGGCCTAGTTATGTTAGGTTTGATGAGAGTATGTTTTCGGGTGTATACGAGTCAAACCAGTTGAATTTATTAAGATCTTATGTTATTAGTAACAAAAAATGTAACAATTTGAGTATTATTATGTCTGACCCTAATTTTTTAATTTCTGCCTGGGTTCGTGTTCGTTCTAACAATGGAAGTTTGACTCCTGCTCTGAACACTGATACCCTAGATGGGATAGATTTAACTTGGTTTCAGAAAACTTCGAATAGTATGCGAAACGGCATATTTCAGTTTTCTCCTTCCAGGCGAACTTATATTTCTAGACCAGATGGAAAAAAACGACCTTTAACAATACCTTCGCCAAAAGATAAAATTGTTCAAGAAGCTATGCGTTTCTTATTAATGCTAGTTTTTGAAAACGATTTTAGTAAAAATTCGCATGGTTGGGTCACTAGTAGAGGTTGTCATACGGCTTTAAACCAAATCAAAATGCAATTTGCGCAAGACAATTGGTTTATTGAAGGGGACATTGACCAACAATTTCCAAGTATCAATCACCAAGTTTTGGTTAATTTATTAGAGACTAAAATAACCGACCAAGCTTTTATTGACTTAATATATAAGTATTTAAAAGTAGGTTATGGTGAGTCTTCTAACAAGATAACTCGAATGAGTCTTGGAATTAGTCAAGGAGGAGTTTTATCTCCTATTCTAGCGAATATTTATATGACTCCTTTCGACAAATGGATTGAATCTCATCTTATTCCGAAATATACTAAAGGAAAAAGAAAGAAAGCTAACCCAGCATATACAAAAATGATACGTTCTGGAAAAGTTACTGATCACTCTATTCATAGTTTGCAATCACATGACCGAAATTATATTAGACTTCACTATGTTCGTTATGCGGACGATTTCATCATGGGTTTAAATGGTCCCAAAATTTATTGTGAGCAAATAGTTGAGGAATGTAGAATCTTCTTATTTGAACAACTAAAACTCATATTAAACACTGAGAAGACCAAGATAACTCATAGCCAGTTAGATTCCGCAAAATTTTTAGGTTATCGTGTTTATAAAACTAAGCTTTCAAAAATGAAGATTGCTTATAACTCAAAGGGTAAGCTTACTCATAGAACTACTAATACTGTCTTAGATGGTCCCGTAGATCAAATCGTAGAAAAGCTTAAACAGCGAGGTTATGCCAATAAAACAGGTTCACCTACTCGAAATGGGAGATTTATTAACCACCCTTTATACGAGATGGTAGAACACTATAAAATGGTAGAAAGAGGTATTCTTCAGTATTATAAGTTAGCAAACAATTATGGTAGAGTCGCTGCAAGAATACATTATATATTGAAATATTCTTGTGCCCTTACTATTGCCTCTAAGATGAAACTTACTACTTTACGGAGGGTATTTAACAAATACGGCAAGAATCTTAGTATTAAAAATGAGTTGGGTGAAATTATTACCAATTACCCGACCGTAGATTACCGTCGACCTAAAAGGTTTACTATAGCTCCTATACTTGACTATTCTTCGTTAGAAACATACATTGATCAGTATGATAGACGAGTACAGCGAGGTCGTAAAGATCTTAAAGGTCCTTGTGCATTATGCGGCAGCAAGAAAAAGATCGATATTCATCATGTTCGAAAACTTAGTAAAATTAAGCGTAAAGACTATCTATCTATTATGATGGCTAGGATGAATAGAAAACAAATTCCTGTATGTCAAAAATGTCATATAAAAATACATCAAGGTGTATACGACGGTAAACGAATTTAGTAATTTGTTTATTCAATTTTAACATAAGTGAGAGCCGTATGCAGGGAAACTTGCACGTACGGTTCGGGGTCGACTTATTGATAAGTAACGAGATTGGTAAGTTAGGCCACTGCTTTCAATGGGAGCTGTGTTCTCTATTTTTGGAGGACTATATTATTGGTTTGAAAAACTTACTGGAGTTACATACTCTGAAATTTTAGCTCAAATTCATTTCTGGACTTTTTTCGTTGGAGTTAACCTTACCTTCTTTCCAATGCATTGGTTAGGAGCAGCTGGTATGCCTAGACGAATTCCAGATTATCCTGATGCTTTCTATTTATTCAACAAAATCGCTTCTTGGGGCTCATATATCTCAGCAGCGTCTTTCGTATTTTTCTTTTTCTTAGTATTTGAAGCATTTTATTCAAGTAGAAAAAGTGAAACTGCGGCTGAATAAAAATATTAAATTCAAAATAAAGCAAATGGTACTTTTCTCCGAAAATGAGATTTAAGTTAAAGGTTCAATTCCTTTCTTTATTTTACAAATGTTATATAGTCCACTAGATCAATTTAAAATAGCTCCTCTTATTAGTTTTGTAGTTGCAGGTGTTGATTTATCATTCACTAATTTTTTATTAGCATCTCTTCTAGCTCTTTTCACATTACAAAGTTATGTATTTTTAATTAAAGACGTAAAAACAAATTCATTTTTTGTGATTCCTAGCGGTTGGCAAAATTTGATAGAAAAAATATACGCTCTTGTAACTCAGCTTTTATCAGATATTATTACAACTGGTAGTGAAAAATATTTACCTTTTTTAAGTGTCGTGTTTATGTTTATTTTAACCAATAATTTGATTGGGTTAGTTCCATATAGTTTTACCACAACAAGTTATATTACCCTTACATTTTTTATGTCATTCTCAATTTTTATAGGTATGACTATAATTGGTTTCCAAAAACACGGTCTTGAGTTTTTTTCACTGTTCTTACCGGCGAATACAGGTTTCTTTTTAGCATTAGTACTAGTTCCTATCGAGCTAGTTTCTTATATCGCTAAGCCTATTAGTTTAGGTGTTCGGTTATTCATTAATTTGATGGCTGGTCACACTCTATTAAAAGTAATTGTAGGATTTTCTTGGAGTATGCTTCTAGTAGAAAATTTAACAGCTCTAATGTTTATTATTCCATTATTAATTTTGGTTATCTTGATGGGTTTAGAGCTTGCTGTGGCATTAATTCAAGCTTACGTATTCGTAACTTTAACATGTATTTACTTGAACGATAGTGAAGCATTACACTAGTCTTGTATATTCAATATCAAGTCCAAATAGCTCAGTTGGTAGAGCAAAGGACTGAAAATCCTTGTGTCGGCAGTTCGAGTCTGCCTTTGGACATTTTAATTTTATATGAAAAACTATTTGTGGAGTATGTTTGCTAACATTAAAAATGGGCAAATGGCAAAAAAAAGTATTATTGTAGAATCAAAAAAAAATATCTGCGAATCATTTTTGAAAATTTTGTGGGATGAAGGCTTTATTTCAGGCTATAGAACTTTTGCTACAAACAATAATAAAATCGAAATATTTTTAAAATATACAAGAACAGGAAAACCCGTTATAAATTCGTTAAAATGTTTATCTAAACCAGGGCAGCGATTATATTATTCAGCCAAACAAATTTGGAAATTGGATTCAAGTAAAACTTTTATCATTTTTTCAACAAATAAGGGTTTGAAGACGATAAATCAGTGTAAAAAAAATAAATTAGGTGGTGAACCTCTTGCCTTAATTAATTAAATATGAAAAATTTTAAGAAAAAATATTCTATTAAAGTTCCTAAAAATATCAAAATATTATATTGTGATAAAAAAAATCTAATTACTTTTATTGGTCCTCTATTAACAAAATCACTAAATTTAGAAGTTAAACTACTTCTTATTCCTTCATCTAATTTAATTATTGCAACACAAAAGTCGACTAGTGGTTTAAAAGGTAGTAAGAAATTACAAGGTACAACAATTGCTAAAATTAGACAAATTTTGATTGAGATAACTTATGTGTTGTCTCGTAAGTTAAATTTGGTGGGAGTTGGGTATCGTGCGTTTCCTCATGAGAGCTTACCAAATCAGATGTATTTCAAACTTGGATATAGTCATTTAATTTATTTTAAAATTCCGACTTGTTTGAGCAGTAATTGTTTGAAATTCACTAAAATATTTATTAAAGGAAACCTTTCGTATGATTTATTAACTCAAACAGCTGCTCAGATAAGGAGTTGTAAGTTACCAGAGCCTTATAAAGGTAAGGGTATTTTATATGACAAAGAAACAATAACTTTAAAAAAAGGAAAAAAAATTTAAATGAAAATAAGAAAAGTTAAAATTAAACAGCTTCTAAAATTAAATTTATTAAAATCTAAGGTTTATGAACAACCTATTAAAAAAATGAAATTTGATAATTTGATTGACGCGAACTTGAATAAAATTGTAACTGATATTAAGAAAGTTTTACAGATTGTTTTTCATTACCATAAAGCAGAAAGAAGAATTTTATTTGTAGGTCTTCCTTATAAGCTTGAATTTAAAATAAATCAATCTACTAAACATGTTGCAGTCCATAAAAGTTTTGATATTCAAGGTATAATTTCCAATAACGAATGGAAATCCTTCAATGTTAATAAGTCGTTAAGTCAAATATGGTTAAAAGAGTCTTCAAATTTTTTGTTACCGAAATTAACAAAAAAATTAGATCTGATCGTTATGTTTGATCATGATAAAACTAAAACTATACTTTCCGAGGCACAAGCAATAAGAGTTCCTGTTGTACTTTTTGGAACAGATTTAGATTCACAGAATAGAGCTCTTTACAATGTGGAAGGAAATTTTAAGAACGTTTTGACTGCTTCTGACAAAAACATATTTTTTGCGGGATTAAATTTTCTTTTTAAGAATTTGAACAAGAACAACCGTTCGTATTAATTGGGAATGATTTTTTTACTTAGAATTAATATATGAAATATAAAAAACGAAATAAACCCTTCTATAAACAATTTTTACGGTTACGACAAAATATTCAAGATCGTCCTAAATTGTTTTCATTTAAAAAACAAAAATGGCAAAGATTTCATCAAAATTTAAAAAAGCAACTGAAATTTCACAAAAGGTTCAAAATAAAAGATCAATTTCAATTGTCAGTTTCAAAGTTTGCTAGTAGAGGTAACTCATTTCAACGAAAGTTTAGGAATAATTTACATGAAAGAAAAATTTTTAGTCTTTTCTATGGTGGTTTGAAAAAAAAGTCTTTAAAGAAATCTATTTTAAGGTCTGTTAAAACCAAAAATTATGCTAATCCTAATTTACTTGATTATAGACGTGTTGTTTTAAAGCATTTCGAAAGTAGACTTGATACTGTTATTCATAGAGCAAATTTCAGTTTAAGTATTCAAGAAGCTTCTCAATTGATTTTACACGGACACGCTCTTGTTAATGGCGAAATTGTAAGAACTAAATCTTATAACCTAAAAACTAACGATTTGATTGAAATTGCATCAAACGAGAAATCAAGATCTCTAGTGAAAAAAAGTATAGACAGGTCTAATTTTTGGCCAGTACCACCAAAACATTTATTGGTAAATTATAGAACGTTACAAGTTTTATTTGTTTATCAAGATGATTCTAATTTAATGCCTGTTTTCAACCATTATCTGAATTTGGATTCAGTAATTGCAAATGCTAGAAAAGGTTAACCTTTTTCAGTAGCTCAGTGGTAGAGCGAGTGGCTGTTAACCACCAGGACGTTGGTTCGAACCCAACCTGAAAAGAAACTTTAAATACCGCAGCTTGATTTTTCAACTTTATCTACTGTTTTATTTAGTTCATTAGTAAGTGCAGTTTTGTATTACTCGTTTATTGCATTACGTTTATTACCTGATGTTATTACCGTTTTAAAGTTTAGAGCAAAAAAACTTTTTAAAGAAAATTCATTAAATTTAAATCTAATTTTTTTGCCTAATCTTTTCAGTTATAATGTTATAGTTAAAAAAAGAAATAATTATTTATTCTTTTTTATTGGGGGGTATAACTCAATTGGTAGAGTGTATGCTTTGCAAGCATAAAGTTATCGGTTCAAATCCGATTACCTCCAGTTTAAAATATTTATACTGACGTTATTGCTCGCATAATAAACTATTTTAATTTTCAATGCTCGTTTGGTGGAATTGGTAGACACGTCAGACTTAAAATCTGATTCTAATTAGAGTATCGGTTCAAGTCCGGTAACGAGTAATTTAACACACAAGACCCGTTTGCCAGAATGATGGAATTGGTAGACATGCTAGGTTTAGGTTCTAGTTCCTTTAGGAGTAGGGGTTCAAGTCCCCTTTTTGGTAAAAATTTAAAATAGATTTTTATATGGTAACTATAAATCAACTTTGTAAAAAACGGAAAAGTACGGAAAAAGAAAAAAAGTTAAATAAAGTGCCAGCTTTAAACCAATGTCCTCAAAAAAAAGGAATTTGTAGTAAATTAGTACTACGAACTCCAAAAAAACCAAATTCAGCTCTGAGGAAGATTGTGAAGCTTCGCCTTACTAATAATAAAATGGTATATGCTTATATTCCAGGCGAGGGTCACAATCTACAGGCTTACTCGACTGTTATTATCAGAGGAGGTAGGGTTAAGGATTTACCAGGTATTAAGTACCATTTAGTTAGAGGTAAACTCGATTTTTCAGGACTACCTACGAGAAAAACATCAAGATCGAAATATGGTACAAAAAAAGTTAAAAAATATGTATAATGAGAGTTAGAAAGAAAAAAGTGATAATTTTAAAGAATCAAATCGTTAATATATTCATGAAAAACGGAAAAAACAGACTGGTGAAAAAATTCTACTGAAATCTTCTAAAATGCTTCAAAAATCTTCAAGAAAAAAATTTCAGAATTTAGTTCAACTAGCAATTATTAACACTACTTCCGCTTTCAAGATAAATGAACAAGTAATGAAGAAAGGTAAAAGAAAATCTAAGAAAATTACTCCATCTTTTATTGTTAAAGATTCACTTCGAATAATGACTGCTTTGAAATTTATTAAGAGTACAGTTCAAAAAATAAAAGCTCTACTAATTTTTATAAGAATTTAGCAAATGAAATCTTAGCCTCTTTTTCTTCGAAAAGTCAATCTGTTGAGCAAAAGACTAAACTTCAAACTCAAATTTTGCTAAATAAACGTTATTTGTCAAAATTTAAGTGGTAGAATCAGATTTACGTCTAATAGGAGTTGAACCTATAACCTTTGGGACCGAAATCCAACGCTCTATCCAATTGAGCTATAAACGCATAATATTATTTTTTATAAAATGATACAACAACAAACTATTCTAAAAGTAGCTGATAACTCAGGTGCAAAAACCGTTAAATGCATAAAAGTTTTGGGAGGGTTTAAAAAGAGATATGCAAATTTGGGTGATATAATTGTTGTTTCTGTTCAACAGTTACGAAATAAGTCCAAAAAAACATCTAAGGTTTTAAAAGGAGGAGTATTTCGAGCATTAGTTGTTAGAACAAAAACTCAATACCGAAAAAAAGATGGATCTTCATTTACTTTAAATGAGAATTCCGTAACCCTTATTAATAAGCAAGGTAATCCTATAGGAACTAGAATTTTAGGTCCAATACCCAAAATATTAAAAAAAAAAAATTTATGAAATTCGTCAGTTTATCAATTGGCTTGATTTAAAATGAACCCTTTAGAAAATTATTACAAAAAAGTAATTAGATACGACTTAATAAATAAGTTTTTTATCGTAATTTAAATGATATTCCAGAATTAAAAAAATTGTTTTAAACCTTGGATGTAAAAGCTTTGTGATGAAAAACATAGCAGCGTCCCTCGTAGCATTGGAATTGATTACAACCCAACAAGGAATTGTCACAAAGGCAAAGCATCCAAATATTTTGTTAAAAGTTAGAAAAGGTCATCCAGTCGGTTGTATTGTAGTGTTAACAAAAACTAAAATGTACGATTTTTTCCTGAAACTTTTAACGCAGGTTTTTCCAAATCTAAAAGATTTCAAAGGAGTTAAAGTTTCTAAAAAGCTAAAAAATAAGAGTTTTTCTTTAACTTTAATCGATTTGATTAATTTTGAAGAGTTGGGAAAACAATTTTACTTATTTACAAATTTACCTCCATTGAATATTATTTTGGTAACAAGTGCCAAAACTCAAAAAGAATTAGTATATTTATTAAATTCTTTTAAGATGCCGTTTAACTAAACATTATTTTTGTGCAATTGTAACTCAATTGGTAGAGTGTAACCTTGCCAAGGTTAAAGCTAAGGGTTCAAATCCCTTCTATTGCTTTGTTTATGATAGTTTATTATAGTAATCTAATAATGGATAGATGGCCGAGCGGTTTAAGGCGACAGTTTTGAAAACTGTTGTATTTAATAGATACCGTGGGTTCGAATCCCACTCTGTCTTTAATCTATTACTAATTTGTTTACAAACAATTTTTGTATTTTATCGGACTTTAAAAAGGCTAAATAACATAATGGTAATGTGCGAGATTGCAAATCTTAAAATACTGGTTCAAATCCGGTTTTAGCCTTGAATGTTATTTACAGTTGTTATAACTTTACTAAAAATTCTTAGTACTACAGTCCCGTTGTTACTTTCTGTTGCATTTTTTACAGTAGCAGAGAGAAAAATTATGGGAGCAATTCAAAGACGTCGTGGACCGAATGTAATAGGTTTTGTTGGGTTACTTCAAGCAATAGCCGACGGGCTAAAGTTACTTGTAAAAGAAACAATTTTACCTAGTAATTCAAATATTGGAATCTTTTTATTAGCCCCTGTTCTTTCATTTCTTCTGAGTGTAATTGGATGGGCTGTGATTCCATTTTCTCACACTGTTGTTTTAGCAGATGTTAATCTTGGTATTTTATATATATTTGCTATTTCATCATTAAATGTTTATGGTTTAATACTTTCAGGTTGGGCGAGTAATTCAAAGTATGCATTTTTAGGTGCGTTACGTTCAACAGCACAAATGATCTCTTATGAAATATCTATCGGTTTTATCGTATTAAGTATTGCTGTTTGTGTTGGGTCATTGAATCTTAGTAAAATAGTTTTGGCACAAAAAGAAGTTTGGCTTCTCGTGCCATTGTTTCCTCTATTTGTTATGTTCTACATTTCTATGTTAGCAGAAACAAATAGGCACCCGTTTGATTTGCCTGAAGCAGAGGCTGAACTAGTGTCTGGTTATAATGTAGAGTATTCCGCAATGACTTTTGCTCTATTTTTTTTGGGAGAATATTCAAACATGTTGTTGATGTGTGCATTGTCATCTGTGCTTTTCTTAGGAGGTTGGCTTCCACCGATAGATATTTTTTCTTAAATTGGATTCCAGGAAGTATTTGGTTTTCACTTAAAGTTGCCCTAGGTGCAGTATTTTTTATCCTTACGCGAGCAGCTTTACCTAGATACCGGTATGATCAATTAATGCATTTAGGTTGGAAATGCTTTTTACCTCTTGCAATTGGTTATTTGATGTTTACCGTTGGTATTCTTATAAGTTTTAATTGGTTACCTAATTAAACTTTTATATACTTCAAAAAAATTAAAAATTCATAAATAATAATTAAGCTAGAACTTACAAGAATTTGACTGAAAATATCTGGTGGTGTTGTTATTGTTGAAAATAATATAAACACTAAATAAAAAAGTTTTCTAAAGGTTTTAATCGCTTTCATTTTTTCACTTACAGCGTTTAAAAACAATATTGATACCCCTAAAAGTTGGCAATTCGCTACACAAATATAATAAAAGTTCGTGAAATAATGAAAATATTCAAGAATTCTTGCTTCAAAAAAAAACGAAGTAGGTTGTAAATAACTGTTTGTTTCTTGGAAACTTAAGAAAAAAGACCAACTAAAAGGCACAACAAATTTTATTAATAAAATTACAGAACAAGACCAAGTAATAATGAAAATTCTTGTTATCGACTTTAATTGAATGTATTCTGAATAGTAGAGGCTTAATGTTAAAAACATTAAACTATGGTAAAGCAACATTAAAATAGTAATTTGGTTTGCTATGAAAAGAGTTAGATGTAGATAAACTTGAAAAACTTCTCCCACGTTTGTGAAGATAAAATAGGGCACGCTGTTACAATATTTATTTGAGTTTATAAAGATAAATAAGAGCGGTTCTTTAAAATGATAACAAATAACCATTAATAATAACCAAGTAAAAATTAATAATAAAATTCTATTTTTTATTTCTAGATAATATTTATAATAAGAAAACATTTTCAATAAAATATTTATTCTAAGTTGTTGGTTATAAAGTGTTTAGGAAAATAGTTCAGTTGGTAGAGCAGCGGTTTCCAAAACCGAAGGTCAGGGGTTCAAGTCCCTTTTTTCCTGTTATTCTCTTTTAGAAATATTTTAATTTTTTTAGAAATACTTTTCAATTTGTTTTTTAGATTTTGTACATCTCCAAATAACAAGAAACTTATTATTAATACTATTAATATTTGTCCAATACCAATTCTCATAGAAAGAAATTTTTAACTTTTTTCAGGCTTATAGTTCAGTTGGTAGAACGTGCTGCTCATGACGGCTTTGTCGCAGGTTCAAGTCCTGCTAAGCCTAAGTTTATAAACAGTTTTAGATATTGTTGCAAGATGGATTTTAATTCGAAAGATTATCAAAGTGTTAAACTTAAAAACTTCTTCAAAACTAATGGCTCTTTTTTTTGGTTTCACTCCACTAAATTAGACTTGAATCAATGGATTCAAACAGAACAAAAGTTAAAAAAATTAAAATTGAATTATTCAAAAGGTTTAAATGGTATTACGTTAAAATTATTTAAAAGTTCGATTTACGCTAATATAAGCCCTATTGTTTGTAGTTTTGTTTTATTCATTAATCCAAATTTCAAGACAACAGAGTTACGACTTGACTCAATTAAGAAAGAGTTAAAACCTTCTTTTGAACTAATCTCAGTGAAGGTAAATTACAAGATATATTCCACATCCCAATTGAAAGGAGTAAACGATTTTTCTTATAAAAAAAACATATTTAATCTGTATAGGTCGCTGGATCAACACTTAAAAACAAGTTATCAATTGACAAAGAAGAAAGATAGTTCGAAATAATGTGGGTTGAACACATGACCTCCTGCTCCCAAAGCAGGCGCGCTACCAACTGCGCCATATTTCGTTAAAATTGTTCAAAGGAGAAAGTAGGATTCGAACCTACGATGAGAAAACTCAATAGATTTACAATCTACCGCTTTAAACCGCTCAGCCATTTCTCCATTAATATTTCTTTAAGTTTTATTTGAATCGCTTTGTGTATTTTTTCCTTCTTAACTTTTTCTTCCGACAACCATTATAAGGTGTTTGATTTAAGATCTTGATTATTTTTATATACAAGTTTCGTTTTAATTTGCGAATAATTAAATTTTTATAGAAATTTACATTATTTAAGTGCAAGGCAATTGGTTTTTGGCCTAGAAAAGTAGCCTTTTTCAAAACTAAAGAAATTAATTTCGAAACAGCAATCCTACGTTTTCGTTTCTGTTTACCACTTAATTCTACAGAACCTGCAGAATAAAACAGTTTTAAATTTCCTTGTGTATCAGAAACGTGAATTGTAGTATTAGCTTTTAGGAATGAAATGCTCACTATATAAGCAACAACAAAATCTTGCAAATTTGTTTTTCTGTCATTATGAATGACAAATTTCTTTACGTTTAAGTTCTTAGAATCACTTTCTTTAAATTTTTTCAAATAAGCAGCTTGATTTAACAAATTTTCTACATATGATTTCTCTTCTCGAAGTAAAGAAGTTTTCAAGTTTTTAATTTGTTTGTTAAGTTATTAAACAATGTGTTTGATAAAGTCATAAAAAAACGTATTTATTTCGTATAAAAAATGATGTTACAAAAAGTAAAACCCACAACTGCCTCACGGCGCCAGTTAATTAGATTAAACAATAAAAGCTCAAATCTTAGCAAAAAACCTTTGTTAAAGAGTAAAATTGCAGGAAAAAAAAATTCAAGTGGCCGGAATCATTCAGGCAAAATCACTGTTTTTCATAAAGGAGGAGGGGTAAAACAAAGATACAGACAAATAGATTTTGATAGAAAATTTAATTCAACAGCTATTGTTTGTACTATAGAACACGATCCAAATCGAAATGCGTATATTTCTTCAGTATTCGATTTTATTAATAAATCATTTTATTATATCTTAACCCCTCGAAACCTACACGTCGGTGACATTATAAAATCAGGGTTAAAAGCAACCCCAAGTTTAGGAAGCTCACTCCCTATCGCTAACATTCCTATAGGAACACCAATATACAATGTTTCTCCGAAAGTTTCGAGTTCTGGTCAAATATCAAGATCAGCAGGAACATTCTCAATAATTAAAGAAAAAACGGAAGAATATTGTGTCATTGAGTTAAGTTCGGGTGAACAAAGATATCTTTCTTCTAATTGTTTCGCTTCAGTTGGAGAAGTTTCTAAAGAATTGTTCTTTTTAACTAGACTTGGAAAAGCTGGTCAATCTAGATGGAGAAATAAGCGACCAACCGTTCGAGGAGTTGCAATGAATCCTATAGATCATCCTCATGGTGGTGGTGAAGGAAAAAAATCAGGTACTTCACGAACTCCTTGGGGTAAATCAAATTATAGAGGAAAAACTAGTAAGTCTAGAAACAGATTTATTATTAAAAAAGTAAATTATGAAAAGATCAAAGTGGAAAGGTCCATTTGTAAAAAAATATTATTTAACTGAAAAATTTGCCGTGTTACCTCGTAATTACGAAGTGACCTCGAAAATTGTAGGTTTAACTTGTAATGTTCATTCAGGACGAACTTTCGTAAAGTTGAATATAACAGACGAAATGATTGGCCATAAAGTCGGAGAATTTGTACCTACACGAGAAAGGTTTGTTTTTAAGAAAAAAAAGAGAAAAAATTAAGATTTAAATGGGACAAAAGATTAATCCAACGATTTTTAGACTCGGTGTTAATAAAACTTGGAAGACCGAATTTTTCGAAAAAAAGAATCATGAACTACCTCTATATGTTTTCAAAGACTTAGAAATACGAAATTATATTGAACGAGTTTTAGAAACATATGGGATAATTTTACACGATTACAAACAACATTATAATGGTTCAACATTAAATCTTTATGTTTCTTATTTTATTACACCTGATTTTGTGATAGATAAGAAAGAGTTTAGTGAAAAGTTAGTGATTATAAACACTAATGGAGAAAAAAAAGTTATTAAAAAATCAACTTATGGCACCAAACCTTTAAACTATTTTTATTCGGAAAAGGAAGCAATTGCTTTATTTAATACTTCGTCAAGACCTTATAAATTAAAACCCTATTTAGATTCAATTTGTAATATTTCTACAGGACAGCAGCAAAAACTTAATTCGTCTTATAACAATAAAAAAATATGGGATTTGATTGTGTAAATTCAAGAATTGACGGCGTATTTAGTCAAGTTTTTAAAGTATTAGATCTGTTTAACAACAATAGCGCAAACATAGTCTTAAATTTTTGTTGTGCAAATAAAGATTTACATCCTTTTAAACTTACACAGGAAAAAGTTTTCATGTCCCTTCAAAAATTTAGAAACACACCATTTTTGAAAGAAGGTATTGAACTTTTATTCCATGTAGTTTATAATTCAAATTCTGCAAATTTATTGGCTAAATTTATTGCTTTTCAATTGAAGAAAATCAAACGACATAAATTTTTCCTATCTTTTCTTAAACAATCACTAACGATTCTATCAAGCTCAAGTTTATCTAAAATAAAAGGGATCAAAATTGCCATTAAAGGCCGTTTAAATGGAGTGCCTCGAGCAAAGCAAAAAATAATAACAGTCGGTGATGTTCCTGTTCAAAGTATTTCTGCCAAACTAGATTATTCGCAAATTACTATTCACAACTCCAATGGTAGTTACGGTATTAAAGTTTGGGTTGTTGAAAAGTAATTAACATAGCATATTAAAAATGTTTTTACAACCACGAAAAACAAAATATAAAAAAACAAGGAAAGGTAGATTAAAAAAATTTGAATACAAAGCTAACACTGTTCAATTCGGAGAGCTTGGTTTAAAAGCCCGCGTTGCAGGAATGATTACAGCACACCAGATAGAAGCAGCTCGACGAACTATCGCTCGAAAAATAAAACGGAAAGGTAAAATTTGGATTAGAATTTTTCCGGATTTGCCTATAACTGCTAAACCAACTGAATCAAGAATGGGTAAAGGTAAAGGAGCAGTTTCTCATTGGGTAGCAAGAGTTAGAGGAGGTACCACTCTATTTGAAATTTGCGGTATTCCAAAACATGTTGCTGTCGAAGCTTTAAAGGCGGGGAGTAAAAAATTACCAATTAGAACTAAAATTTTTGACTAAAAATATTATTGAATATGAATTTCAATATTTTATAAAATTGTAGATGGCGCTTAAGAAAGTAACGTGCTTTGAAACCTTCGACATAACATGAGTTTATTTTATTAACTTATGTTACTACAAGCAGCTAAATTTGTTGGAGCGGGGATTGCAACAATTGGACTAGCAGGAGCTGGAGTAGGTATTGGTGTTGTATTCAGCGCATTAATTCTAGGTATTTCTAGAAACCCTTCTCTGAAAGATGAAATGTTTAAAATGGCTATTTTAGGTTTCGCCCTAACAGAAGCTATTGCATTATTCGTACTTATGATCGTTTTCCTATTACTTTTCGCAGTATAAGAAAATTGATCATTTAGAGTATATAGCTCAGTTGGTAGAGCATTGGACTTTTAATCCACAGGTCCTGGGTTCAAGCCCCAGTGTACTCAAAAAATTATGATTGAAATTGAATTAAATTTTTATTTACTAGGTACTGCTATAGTACTTTTTCATATTGGAATGCTTGGTTTAGTATTGAACCGTGGGAATATTTTAAAGACTATTATGTCACTTGAGATTTTGCTTTTATCTGTAAACCTTAGTTTCATAACATTTTCTCTGTATTTAGATGACATAGTTGGATATATTTTTGTATTTTTTATTTTGGTTCTTTCTGCAACAGAATCTTCAGTTGGTCTAGCTATTTTATCGGTTTTTTATGAGCAACGAGATGATATTGCATTAGATCCTATTAAGATACAAAATCAAAATTTGAAAACCTAAGATCGAAAAAGATGGGACTCGAACCCACAGTCTCCGACGTGACAGGTCGGCGCTTTAACCAATTAAGCTACATTTCCTATTTTATATTTAAGATTTAAAAAATGTCAAAAACAAATTTAACAACATTGAACAAAGTATCGTTACTTGCTTACCTAATAAATTTAGGTATATCTGTTCCTCATTACTGTTACCATAACAATTTATCTATAGCAGGAAATTGTAGAATGTGTATTGTAGAAATGGGAAAAATGAATAAACCAATTGTTGCATGTGCAGTTAGTGCTGGAACAAGTTTATTTAATCACGAAATTTATCATAATAGTGGCTTAGTAAAAAAAGCTCGAGAAAATGTAATGGAATTTTTACTTTTAAACCACCCGCTAGATTGCCCCATTTGTGATCAAGGAGGGGAATGTGATCTTCAAGATCAATCTTTGTTCTTTGGTTTCACTAAAAGACGATTCTATAAATTTAAAAGAATCGTTTCTGATAAAAACTTGGGCCCAATCGTACGTACCGTTATGACAAGATGTATCCATTGTACTAGATGTGTTCGGTTTAGTGCTGAAATTGCAGGTGTAGAAGAACTTGGAGTCTTCGGCCGAGGAAACGATAGTGAAATTGGAACTTATGTTAACAAAGTTCTGTTATCAGAACTATCTGGTAATGTTATTGATTTATGTCCAGTAGGGAATTTTACTAGAAAAAACTTCTATTGTACAAATTAGTATATTAAAAAGCTTTAAAATGAATCTGTTAGGAATTTGGGCCGGCTATACTATTTTAGTAAGTGTATTCCAAAAACTAAGTTTATTAGATTATTTGTTGCTTAACATTTCGATATTATGGTTTACTTACATTTTAAATTTAATTAAACCTTCGCAAATACCTTTGAATACGATTATTTTAATTTTGAGTTTACCGAATTTTATTATATTTTATATAGTTTTTATTTACGGCAGTTTTTTACAAGTAGTTTAGTAACAAAAATAACTATTATAAATAAATACACTATTTTTAAATAGTAATAGTTGTTTATAGTAGTTCTTGGTGAAAAAACATTTTTCAGTTATTTATTTTCATTACCAACTAGATTTACGGATTCCACTAATATATCCAGATTTCACAAGTTTCAGATATACCATTCTTGAAAAATTGGAAAATTTATGAAATGTTTTTCGGTTTAGGGTTCGAACACATCGATTAGAAAGAACTGTTTTAGAGTTATTCTTTGATATGTTTGAAAGCTTGTACAAAGCATTCCATCTAATGGTTCTAAGAAAATTAGAGTTTGTTGAGATTTGTTTTAATATAAAATGACTTAGCTCTGAATGTTTTACAGTTTCTCTGTTTTTCTTGTCTTTAGCAAATAATTTTTTCATCTATTTTGTGTTTTTAATTTAATTCTAAAGTTTCCCAAGGAGAAGTGAACTTGAACGCTCGATATTCTTGGCTTAACTCAACTCGTTCATTAGTTACTCGTTTTCGGGTATAATCATAACTTGATTCAACAAACCCGCTTAATGGGAAGTCTTTTCGTAATGGATACCCTTCAAACCCGTAGTCAGTTAGTAATCTAGTTAGATTTGTATGATTTGTAAAAAATATACCATACATATCCCAAGTTTCAGATTCATACCACCCTGCAGCTGGGAATACTTTACAGCATGATTCAACTGGTGTAAGTTCATCGGTTAAAACTTTTACTCTTAAACGTGCATTGTATTTAACACTTAGTAATTCATAAACAACTTTGAATCTATATTTTTGAGAAGGATAATCAACACCTGAAATGCAAGTGAGAATTTTAAATTGGTATTTAATGTGATTTTTAAGAAACATTAATATAGGTATTAAATGTTCTCTCTTAACGATAAGACTAATTTCCTTTTGGTGTATTTGGATTTTTAAGATCGGTAAAACTTTAGTAATAACCTTAAGATTTTCGGCAATAAATAAATTATTCATATTAATTTTTTAAAATGTACAAAGTTACCAAACTGTTGTTTATTTAAATTATTCTAAAAACGTCTACCTTTTCTAGATGACTTTGCGTTGGTGTGAGTTCGTTGTCCTCGAACTGGAAGACCTCGAACTCTTCTCAAACCTCTATAAGATTTTATAGAAACTAAAGTTTTTAAATTCATAGACCTTAAATTCTTTAATTCGTTATTCAGTTTTAAATTTAAAGAATCAATCAATTGAAGTATTTCGATAATTTGCTCTTGAGTCAAATCTTTTGTTTTTAAATTCATAGAAAAACCTAATTTTTTACATATTGAGAAAGCTGTGCTTTTACCTATCCCATAAACATTAGTTAAGGCAAAAAACACTGACTTGTTCTCGGGTAGTTTTGTTTCTAATAAATAAAGCATTCAACTAAAAATACATATTCTCTATAAGGTTATTAACGCTCATATGAATTGAATTTAAATAAGGGTCAGGTGTTAAACCAAATACTAGTGTATAAAAAATTAAAGGAGCGAAAATATAAAATTCACGTTTATTTATATCTAAAGTTTCTTTTATATATTGACTTTTCAAGTTACCATAAGCAATTCGATTAAATAGCCATAACGCATAACAACCACCTAAAATCATACCAGTAGCACCAAAAAAAGTTACACTAGAATTTACTTTAAAAGAACCTGCAAAAATTAAGAATTCGCCAATAAATCCGCTAGTTCCAGGAAGACCAATATTTGCCATAGTGAAAAATAGAAAAATAGAAATATATAAAGGCATTGTATGAACAAGACCACCATAATATTTAACAAGTCGTGTTCTATAACGTTCATAAACAACTCCAATTATTACGAAGAGTGCACTTGCAACGAAACCGTGACTTAAGCTTTGTAATAGAGCACCTTCAATTCCTACATTATTGAAACTGAAAATACCTAACATTACAACATTCATGTGAGCAACCGATGTATAGGCAATAATTCGCTTAAAATCTGTTTGTCTAATTGCTGTTAACGAAGCATACACAATACCAATTAATGAAATTGTATAAACGAAAGGGGCGAAATAAAAAGAAGCCTGAGGAAATAATGGTAAAGAAAATCGAATAAAACCATAAGTTCCTAATTTTAATAACACACCCGCAAGAATTACAGAACCTGCAGTAGGTGCTTCCACGTGTGCTTCAGGCAACCATAAATGGACTGGCATCATTGGAACTTTAGCTGCAAATGCTAGAAAAAAAGTAAACCATAAGAGCTTTTGCTCTAAATCTGAAAATGCAAATGTTAATAAAATTTCATAATCTGTAGTTCCAACTTGGTTATAGATATACAAAATAGATAATAGCATAACAACAGAACCTAGAAGTGTATATAAAAAGAAATAATAAGAAGCCCAAATTTTTCTTTCCCTTGATCCCCAAATACCGATTACTAAAAACATAGGTATTAAAATACTTTCAAAAAAAATGTAGAACATTAACACGTCTAGTACACAAAATACACCAATCAAAAAAAATTCAATAGATAAAAATGCAATTAAATAACCTTTTAAATTAACTTGGATACTATTCCAACTAATTAAAATACATAATGGAATTAATAAAGTTGTCAACAGTAAAAAAAATAATGAAATCCCATCAACACCTAAAGTTACGTTTAAATTTAAAATAGGAATCCACAATATTTTTGTCACGAATTGAAAAGTACCAACTGATTTTTTGAATCCACCCCATAAAAGCACAAAAATCAAGAAAGGAAACGCGGAAAAATTCAGAGCAATTACCTTTAGTAATTTTTGTTGTTCTGAACTAATTGAAATCAATAATAAAATTCCTATTAACGGAATAAAAGATGTGTAAACTAAAATATTTTCGAAATAAAATGTAGAAATTAAATCCATATTGGAGTAAAAGGATTCGAACCTTTGAATGATCGTACCAAAAACGATTGCCTTGCCACTTGGCGATACTCCAAGAAAATATATCATTTTAGATATTTTTTTTATAATATGATGACTGTTTTGAATCAATAACAGCTTGTTTCTCTTTTTGATTGAAACTGAAATTTTTGTCATCTTGTTTTTTTAGAACAACTAATTTATTAGATAATAATATTTCTCCCGTGTTGGAAAAATAACAACTTCCATTTGAAGAAATTACAAGGCTCTTGACAATTTTCATTTTCTATTAAATTTATCTGTCGACTTCTCCGAAAACAATATCTTGAGTTCCGATGATCGTTACCACATCAGCAATCATATGCCCTTGTGACATCATATCTAATCCTTGCAAATGAGCAAACCCTGGTGCTTTAATCTTACATCTATACGGTTTATTAGTATCATTTGATACTAAATAAACTCCAAATTCACCTTTAGGAGCCTCAGTTCCTATATAAGTTTCATTTGCTGGTATAATTACACCACTTGTATAATATTTAAAATGGTGTATTAAAGCTTCCATTGATTGTTTAATATCAAACCTTGACGGAGGTGTTACCTTATTATCAGATGTTTTAATAGGACCAAGTGGAATATTATCCAAACATTGTTCGATTATTTGGAGCGATTGTTTCATTTCAAAAATACGTATAAGATATCTATCATAACAATCTCCATTGGTACCTGCTAAAGTATCAAATTTTAATTCATCGTAAATTTCGTAAGGTTGGTTCTTACGTAAATCCCATTCTAAACCTGATCCTCTAAGCATAACACCACTAAATCCCCAGTCTTGAGCTTGATCTAAAGAAACAACACCTATATCAACGAGTCGTTGTTTCCAAATTCTATTTTCAGTAAGCATTTCTTCAATTTCAAGTAACCGAAGTCGAAATTGCTCTTTAAAAATAAAAATGTCAGTTAGTAACCCCTTTGGTAGATCAGTGTGAACTCCTCCTGGTCGAAAATAAGCTGCGTGCATTCGAGCCCCAGATACTCTCTCATAAAATTCCATCAATTTTTCTCTTTCCTCAAATCCCCATAACATTGGGGTCATAGCACCTACGTCCATAGCATGACATCCAACAGCTAATAAATGGTTTAAAATACGAGTAATCTCGGCAAATAAAACTCTTATGTACTGAGCTCTTTTTGGTACTTTACAGTGTACTAAATTTTCAACTGCCAAACAGTAGGTGTGTTCTTGGCATAACATTGAAACATAATCTAATCGGTCAAAATAAGGTAAAGCTTGTAAGTAATTTTTGTACTCAATTAATTTTTCAGTACCTCGGTGAAGAAGACCTATATGCGGTTCTGCTCGCTCAACAACTTCTCCTGTTAATTCTAAAACAAGTCTTAAAACACCATGTGCTGCCGGGTGTTGCGGTCCAAAATTTACAGTAAAATTTTTAATCTCTTTTACTAATTTCTTTTTTAAAGCCATAACAAATATATTATAAGCCTGAGTAGATTTGAACTACTGACTTTACGCTTATCAGGCGTACACTCTAACCAACTGAGTTACAGGCTTGAAATCTTTAATTAAAATAGTTTTGAAACTACAAAATAATGATATTGAATTGATGGAACTACTAATAGTGCAATAGGCATGAATCCGTGATTTACTCCGCAAATTTCACTACATTGACCAAAAAACATCCCAATCCGTTTTAAGAAAACATTTACTTGATTTAATCTACCAGGGCAAGCATCGACTTTTACACCAAAAGATGGTATAGTCCAACTATGTAAAACATCCACTGAAGTAACTAATAATCTTAAATGAGTATTAGATGGTAATAATACACGTTTGTTTGTTTCTAATAATCGGAAAAATCCTAAATAATTTTTTTGTGAAATACTTTCTTCAGTTAACAAATAACAAGTATATTTCAAAGTCTTATCAGAGTCCATACAGGTTGCCATGGTATCAAAATCAGAAATTTCATAACTCCAGTACCATTGATGGCCCATAATTTTAACTGAAATTTCAGGAGTTGAAATTTCATCCATTGAATATAATAAAGTAAATGATGGTGAAGCTAAATTTAATAGTGTTAATGCTGGTAAAGAAGTCCAAACAATTTCTAAAGCATTGGAATGAAAGAAACTTTGACTTTTTTGTGTATTAAATTCGTCATAATTAGAAATTGTTGCAAATAACAACCAACCTACTAGCACTACAATAACAGTCATAACAAACAATAAATGCTTGTTAAAAGCTATCAGTCCTTCCATAGTAGTTGTAGATGGGTCTTGTAATCGAAATTGAGCGAACTCGGGAGCATCGCAAAGGAAAAAGATTTTTTCTATACTCATTTATGTTTTATAAAATACTTTATTTTTTGAACTTAAGATAAGAAATGATGTTATCAATAATAAGACTAATCCTCGATAATCTACACTATATTCAAACATTAACCAAATCTGTCTCATGGATAAAATTAGAGCAACAACTGTTAATATAAGCAGTGTGTAATGGTATAATGAACCTGTCTGGGCTTTGTGCAGTTGGTGAGCAACACTTGAAGCTACTGAAGATAACCCTGCTGGCCCCATTATTTCAAAAGCTCCTCTATCAACAGATTTGTAACTAATTGTATACCCAAATTTGAAAAAGAATTGGCCAAATAGCTCATTATATAACTTGTCAAAAAACCATTTTTTATTTAAAAAAGTGTAAACTTTTCTACCTAAAGATGAGACTTTTATATTGAATAGAATTGAGCTTTGAAAATTATATAAAACGAATGATAAACTAGCCCCAAACAAACTTAAGGTTACAGGCAGACTTTTGTAAAAAAATTCTACAAACTCAGCATCAAAAATATGGAGTGTTTTAGGATTATTATAAATTGCTGCACCAAAAAAATCACTTCCTACACCCACAATCATGTCTTTTGCCCAAAAGCCAACAAAAATACTGGGTATAGCTAGAACACACAGGGCAATGAACATGTAACTAAAAGTTTCATGTGCATAACCAATTACAGGTCTAACTCCATTAGGCTTAACTAAAAAAGTTAGACATGCTAATCTTGTAGAATAAAAAGCTGTTAAAAAAGCACCGAATGTCCCTAAATAATAACTAAAATGGCCAAGTGATGTGAATCTTCCGTAAGCTAATTCTAAAACTAAATCTTTTGAATAAAAACCTGCTAAGAATGGGAATCCAATAAGAGCTAACGAAGCGATTGTCATTACTGAATAGGTAAACGGGACTAATTTCTTTAAACCTCCCATTTTTCGCATATCTTGCTCATCGTTTACTGCATGAATAACCATTCCAGCTCCTAAAAATAAAAGTGCTTTAAAAACAGCGTGATTTGCTAAATGAAAAATACCTACAGCATAATCTGAAAGACCACATGCAAAGACCATATAACCTAACTGACTACATGTTGAATAAGCAATAACCCGTTTTAAATCATTCTGCAATAAACCAACACTTGAAGCGAAAAAAGCAGTACATGCCCCTAATACAGTTACTAATTCTAAACCATTTGGAGCAAGTTCATAAAGAAATGAAGATCTTGCAATTAAAAATACACCAGCCGTTACTAATGTAGCTGCATGAATAAGGGCAGATACTGGAGTGGGACCTTCCATCGCATCAGGTAACCATGTGTGCAGACCTAATTGAGCCGATTTTCCAACAGCTCCAAGAAATAAAAAAACACATATCAAAGATAAAATATTGAAATCCATATTCAAAAAATTGACAGTTTGTGTTTTGAAAAACGGTGCTAGTGAAGCAACTGTAGCATAATCTACAGCTTTGAAATTTACATATAAAGTTAATATCGCTATTATTAAACAAAAATCACCTATCCTGTTAACAATCATAGCTTTGATAGCCGCTTTATTAGCTTGAACTCGAGTAAACCAAAAATTAATTAACAGATAAGAAGCCAAACCAATACCCTCCCAACCAAGAAACATTTGAATGTAGTTATCAGCCGTTACTAGTATTAACATAAAAAATGTAAATAGAGATAAATATGACATAAATCTTGGAAGATGTGGGTCGTGAGACATGTATTCGATAGAGTACAAATGTACTAATGATGAAACGGATGTAACAACCATACACATTATAACAGTCAAACTATCAAATTGAAAACCCCAATTTATAAGTAAAACTTCAGAACTAACCCATGGAGCTAGTCGGATATATACGGGGCTTCCCATTAAACCAACTTCGTAAAATGCAAAAACAGATAAAAAGAATGTTAAAATCAAGCAACTAGTAGTAATAATAGCTGCACCTTTAGGACCAATATGTCTACCGAATAACCCAGTGACACTGAAACCAAAAAATGATAAAAAGACTAATGGAATATACATATCAAGAAAAGGAATTTAACCTTTTACTGTTTTACCGGTTAAAATCGTAATAAATCTTTAAAAAGATAATGGTAAATATATATTTAGAATTAACATCTTAAGGGATTTGAACCCCTGACCGTCAGCTTAGAAGGCTGTTGCTCTATCCAACTGAGCTAAAGATGCTTAATATTCTTATAATTGTTATAATTATGTATGAAAAGTATTTTTTAAATAAATTTCTCCATAGGAATCAAACAACTGAATATATTTCTGTGACAATTTTGAATCATCTACAATAAATTTCACACTATCAGAGTTATCTTCGTTTTTTCTAAAATTTTTTTGATTTAAATACTTTTTCTGCAATACAACATTATCAGGGCTTATAAGCTTTAAAATATGTTTTGGAGTTTTAGTTTTGCCAAATATTCCTTTAACTTCTAATTTTATCCCTGAAAAGCTGAAATTTTTTAATTTTTTCAAAAAGCAAAAAAAAGATGGACGATTTAAAAGAGAACACTAAAAAGTGTTTGGAAAAATATCTATATTCAAATTGCTCTTGAGCAGTCTTATTCACGTGCGGTGATTTCAAAATTGTAATAAATTTTCGCTTTTCATGCTTTGGAAAAGGTTTTACAAAAATTGATAAAGATTTTATTTTTTCAAAAAAACTTGTAAATTTTTTCAGTATTTGTTTATCTTTGCAAGAAACTTTTAAATAAAAAAACATTGTTAATTCTATAATTTCTATAAAAGAATTATCATGTAACAAAACGATACTAAAAAGGTCTGTTTGCAGAAGAAGTGGGATTCGAACCCACGATACAATTATTTTGTATAAAGATTTAGCAGATCTTCGCTTTAAACCTCTCAGCCATTCTTCTACATTATTAATTTAACAACAAAGTTGCTTTGTAAAATAAAAGATATATTAATGTTGGATCAAGACAAAGGATAATTAATGAAAATGATAATATAGCAATTAACAATGATTTTTGTGTTGTGATAGGTACATATAATTTCCCAACAAGAGTGTTTTCAAAATACAGTACTTTAATTAATCGAATATAATAAAAAGTTGAAATTACGGTTAAAAGGATACTTACTAATGAAACAAAATAAGCTGAAGACTTAATAGCAACCGAGAAAACACCTAATTTAATAAGAAATCCTACCAAAGGGGGTATACCTGCGATAGAGAATAATGTCATTGTTAAAATAAATGCTAACATCGGGTTAGACTCTTTTAAAAGAACTAAATCACCTAATTCCTTATTATTTTTGTTAGAGTAGGTGTCACTCTTATTTATCAAAAACAAGTAAACAGCCCAAAAATTCAACCCAGAAATCATATAAATTGCAAGATAATAAAACATCATTTGTAAACCTTCGATATTCCCTGTACTAAATGATAACAATAAATACCCGGTATGACTAATAGAACTATAAGCAAGTAAAGTTTTTAATTTTCGTTGCTCAATACCTCCAAGAGAACCTACAAAAATACTTAAAACTGCCAAAGCAAAGAAATATATTTGAAAATTGCTTGTGAAAATTTGGTAAAAACTAACATAACATAATCGCATTAATAATACAAACAAACTAATCTTCGGTACAACTGCGAAAAAAAAAGTTGTAGTATTTGGAGATCCTTCATAAACATCCAAAGACCAAAAGTGGAACGGAGCAATTGAAAGTTTAATAAACAAACTAATACAAATTAAGAAAAAACCAATCGACACAAAACTTAGATCTAACATAGAGGTGTCAACAGGTACAAGAACTGAAGAACTTGAATTTAAATAAAATTGATAAATTTGTTTTAAAAGTGAAGTGTTCTCCTCCACATGTAAGTTCTTTAAAAGATTTAAATCTGATAATAAATCAAATGATCCTATTGAATTTACAAAGTGGATGTTGTGACAAAACCCAATTAAACCGCAATCTAATTTATTACCTGCAATTAAATCTAGTGTGAAAATACTAGTTAAAAAATCAGTAATAAAATAGCTAAAAATAGGATAAACTAAGAAATCCCCGTTTGAAGTTGCCCCTGAAAAACCGGTAAGAGAAGTTGGTAAAGTTGTACTACCACAGTTTAGAAAGCACCAATCAACTAAATTGTCTGACGATGTTAAATAAGGCTGCGGTAGAACTACTTGAGCCATACCTGTAAAAAATTCATTGTTAGATAAAATTGAAACAAAAGTTGACGAGTCCAAAACATTACTGACACCCTCAATCATTGGGAAGATTTCTAAATCAATATTAGTTTTAGTTGATAATGAAAGGAGAGAGAAAAACATTCTCAGATCATCAAAAACCAAACTACCCATGCACCCATAAATTATAGAAGATCCAAACAAGAAAAATGCAGAAGATAGTGCTCCGATGATAAAATACTTCAAACCGCTTTCTATTGAATAACTAGAATCTCTTTTAAAAGCAGCCATAATATAAAACGCAATACTATGCAATTCAATTGCAAGGTAAGCAGTGATCAAATCATTTGCTGAACACAAAAGTAATAATCCTAAAACTGAAATAGTGATCAACACAACATATTCAAAATTATTTTGAATAGGTTCATCGCGAAAAGAAGTGTTAATAATTGTTAAAAATGCAGCTGAAGTAATACAAATAGTTAATTTAGTAGCAAAACTTAAGTAATCGTTGATAATAAAATTGTTACTACCAAACAAATTCATTGCTAATAAGTCTTCGTTTAGCAGAAGAAATAATGCTAAAATGATAAGCAAAGAACCAATATAATAAACTTGTTGATTTAAAATGACAAAACCAACTTTACGTTCATAAGCTGTACTAATAGCATAAAAAGTAAGTTGAAGAATAGAACAGCTTAAAAAAAGTTCTGCTGAAAGTGACATTTCTTTTAAATGGTATACTTGAAATAATTCTAAATTCATCATGATTTGTTAAGAATGGGACTTGAACCCAAAAATGTACAAAAGACTTGAAATTTGCCTTTTTTCTTAACTTAGAATTTTTAAGTGTTAGTCAATTTTATAGTTTATTAATTTTGTTTCTATTACACCGATAAGTGGAACCAAAAACAGGAAAAAACCAAAATAATAAATTGACGCAATTTGACCTAATGCTATAAATGGATCTGTAATAGGAGCTTGTCCAACCCACATTAAAGTTGCAAAATCAGCCACTAATAACCAATAGAATATTTTGAATAATGGTCGGTATGTAGTATTTCTGATATAACCTGTATAAGTAAATGGAATAACAAGCATAACAAGAATTGCTCCCACCATAGCCACAATTCCAGCAGCTTTATGAGGAATAGATCGTAAAATTGCATAAAATGGTAAAAAATACCACTCAGGAACTAAATGTTTAGGAGTCTCCATTGGGTCAGCAGGAATATAATTATCTGGGTGATTTAATATGTTTGGAAAGAAAAAACAAACACACTAAAAAATAATACAAAACAAGTAAAAGCAAATAGATCTTTAGCAAAATAATACGGATAAAAAGGAACATCATCAACCCCAGTATCAGAACCTATAGGACTAGTTGAACCATCTTTATGTAATAATGCTAAATGAATGATAGTTAATCCTGCAACAATAAACGGTAATAAAAAATGAACACTATAAATACGTCTTAATGTAGGGGCATTTACAGTGAAACCTCCCCAAAGCCATTCTACTATTGTTTGACCCCCAAACGGAATTGCTGTAACCATGTTGGTAATCACTGTTGCTCCCCAAAAACTCATTTGACCCCATGGCAATACATAACCAGTGAAAGCTGCTCCCATAACTAGTAAGAACAACACTACACCAGAACACCATAATAATTGCCGTGGTTTCATGTAAGAACCATAATAAAGACCTCTAAAAATATGAGAATAAAGAATGATGAAAAACATAGAAGCACCATTCGCATGAACGTACCGAATAAACCAACCATTAGGAACATCTCGCATTATATATTCTACACTTGCAAATGCTAAATCTATATTTGCTGTATAATGAGTCGATAAAAGAATCCCTGAAAGAATTTGAATTACAAGACACATTCCAGCTAAAGATCCAAAACTCCACGCATAAGTTAGACCTATTGGAGTTGGATAATGAATTAAATGACAGTCAACAAAACCTAGAAGATAAGTTTTGTTCCATCGAAATTTGTTTAAAGATATATTTCTAACTCGAGTCCGTGTTGCCAATGAAGTTTGTTTCACAATTTCATTTACGCCTACGTCGTTTTTTGAAAAAAAATTGGTAACCATTTGTAAATTACGAAAGTTTTATAATAAAACTGTCGCAGACAAATTATTAGGTTCAAGATTTCCCCACCAATAAATATTGATAAATAAAAATAACCAAACAACATCAACAAAATGCCAATACCAAATTGCTGATTCAAATCCAAAATGATGGGTAGTGGTTTGCTGACCCATGATAATTCTTATAAAAGAAATAAGCAATGCTATAGTTCCAACAAATACGTGAAATCCATGAAACCCTGTTGCCATATAAAAACAAGAGCCATAAATTCCGTCAGTAATATCAAAAGGGGCAGTTACATATTCTAGACCTTGAAAATAAGTAAAAAGGCTAGCTAAAACAAGAGTGTAAATCATTGAAATTACAACGTGTCTCTTCGCTCCTAAAATGATAGCATGGTGAGCCCATGTTACTGTTGCTCCAGAACTTAATAAAATAAAAGTATTTGTTAACGGTACTGTATAAGTATCAATTGCAGTAATTGCTTTAGGAGGCCATACACCACCAATACTAAACGCCGGTGCTAAACTTGAGTGAAAAAAACCCCAAAAAATGCAAAGAAAAACATAATTTCTGAAACGATAAAAAGAATCATACCTAACCTTAAACCTCTTTGTACCGTCACAGTATGATGTTCTTCGTAAGTAGCTTCTCTTACGATATCACGCCACCATACGTACATAACTAATAATACAAGGCAAAAACCATTTAAAAATAGACTAAAACCTCCTATCATTTTTTGCATGTACAAAACCAAACCACTTGTTAAACATAAAGCTCCTATTGATGCTACAAGAGGCCAAGGACTTGGATCTACTAAATGAAACTGATGAGCTGTACTTAAATATTTAAAATCAAATCTAGTTTTTATATCACTCATATCGATAATTGAAAATGTAAAATTTGAAAACATAAAAAATTATTTTTAATTAACTCCACTCGACAGCACCTACACACCAAACGTAAATAAAACCAATTCCTAGCTCAGCTAAAAATTCAACCATAGACCAAAATCCTAATAAATCTAATTGCGAAAGTGAAACACACCATGGTAACAAAAAAATTATTTCAATATCGAACAATACGAATAATATTGCAATAATATAAAATCGAATATTAAATTGATCTCGTGTGTCTCCATAAGGATCAAATCCGCACTCATAAGTAGAAAGTTTTTCTGTCTCAGGACTCTGAGTTACTAAAAAATAAGATAAAGAGATAATTAATAAACCAAGAAAAGTTGCAAAACATAAATATATTAAAACACTTAAATACTCTTCTTTTACTGCAGAACTTTTTAATACATTAAATTGTTCTAAATAACTGTTGGAACTTATAAAGCTTTTAATGAAAAAATTAATATCCATGACAAACATTTTTGAGAAATAAATTAGAAGAAATTGGTAGTACTAGATCTCACTATTTTTGAACAATTAATTAAAACTGAAGAATTGTAACTAAACGAATCTTTACCATTACTATTAAAAAAGTCATCTAACCAATTTTTTAATTTTGTATCAATAACTTTAATTTTTGGTGACTTAATTGACGAAGTCATTGGTTTTAAAAAAGGCGAGTTTTGTTTATTTAAGTAAAAGCTCAAACTAGTCAAAGTTTGTGCAGCATAAAATTGAAAGTTTATATAATTCTTAAAATTGAACGAATTTATGGAATCAAAATTAATAAGGTTATGATCTTTCTTGTTGTTGAAAAACATTAAAGAATTACTAACAGAATATAATCGTCTTATGATTTGCCAATTAGTTTTTGCTTCTTTCTTGAAATGCAATAATTTGGTAGTTCTTTTGATCAATCCTTCAGTATTCATATATGTTTCATTATCTTCTAAAAATAAATTACTAGGAAGATAGTAATAATCCTTGAACATACTGTCTTTTAGTGTTTCGTAAGAGGCCTTATTCGAAGGTTTAACATTCTGATCTATGAAAATTTTATTTTTGAAAGAAGAATTTGAAAAGACATTTAATAAATGCAATTCTGTTAATTTTTTCATATTAGCAGTAGAATTTAAAGAAACATTAATGTAGTATAACCCAAAGAAGTTACCTAAGTCTTCTGAAGAAAGAGGTAAAAATTTATTTAAAGATTGAATACCAACGTTACTTATATTGTGATTTAACACATTTGACCCACTCCAAGCTGTTTCTAAAACATGAACATACTTAAAAACTTCAGAAAAAATCTTTGAATCACGTCGTTTAAAGAATTCTGTATTACTAATAATCATAGGGAATTGTGCGGCTTTTACATCTTGACATACTAAATTAGTTCCTTCAGCTAAAGACCTCAATGTCTGGAAATTTGATCCTAAATTATGAGTAGGAAATGTTAAATCTAACATCGAACCAATATTAAACAATTTAAAATCACCCTTTAAAAAACGTTGTCTTAGACTTAAATTTAAAACATAACCTTCATATCTAGGGTTTGTATTTAGAAGAATGCCTAAAGTAGACATCTGAAGTTTAGGGGTTTTAGTTAATGGAGTTAATTGATATTGAGATTCTAAGTCGTTAGAGATTCTATAATTTTCAACTTTCCGAAGCTCAATTAAAGAGCAATTTTGTTTTAAAAGATATAACATATTTAAAGTTTCTAAACTTATGTTTTCAAACGCCAAAATTAAAGATAGTGCATTTTGCTTTTGAAAATTTAAATGGTCTATAAAATATATTAATTCTGAAATTTCTTTAAAAAAATTTTCCCAATCAGTTGGTTTTGATGAAGTTTTTTCAAACATCCCGTCAAAAAAAAGTCGACCTTTATCTGTAAGCCAAGGAATGTTTACATCGTTAGGTTCTGCTAAAAAGATTTGATCTTCTCTAACCGATAAACGTAAACTTACACCAAAACTGTCAGTTGGATCAATACCTTCACCTTCTATAAATTCCCATTCTCTAAGCTCGTCTGAAAATGATTTAAGTGTTAATGCTCCCATTTCTAAATATTTGTATAAGCGATAGCGGACTCGAACCACTAACTTTCTCGTTGTAAGCGAGACACTCTACCAATTGAGTTAATCGCTTTTGACGGAAAAGGGACTTGAACCCCTGACATTTGGATTATGATTCCAACGTTCTAACCAGCTGAACTATTCCACCAAGTGTATAAATAGTGTTTTACAGAACATTATTTCTTGATAATTGTCGTGAAATCGACTGCTCTCTTACCCCTGCACGGTTGAAGGCTGTTTTAACTGTTAAAAATGCAACAGCAATTGCAGCTAAATATAAAATTAGACCTGCAATTAAAATTTGTAAAACATATTGAGTATAAAAAACTTGGCCAAAAACAGACACGTCTGGTAATGAATCTAGATTTTCATACCAATTAAGATAATGATTGTGATCTTGAGAACTGAAATTTGTATTTTTCGAAAATACTTTTGAAAATGCACCGTAAGTTTCTATTGCCATTGTAATCCCAATTAAACTACCTATTGGGAAATAAAGTTTACTCATTTGTAAATCTCGATATTTAATATCTAACATCATAACAACGAACAAAAATAAAATGGCAATCGCACCTAAATAAATAACTAGAAAGAATAGCGCAAGGAACTCGTTCTCAAATAAAAAAAGTAGTATTGAAGCTGATAAAAAACTTGCTACTAAAAATAAAACTGAATACAGAGGATTTTTACTAATAATAACCATTGAAGCACTTGTAATTAATAGTGCGCACATAAAATATGTTAAAAAAATCATTTTATGTTAGAGGCAGGATTTGAACCTACAAACTTTAGGGCATGAACCTAACATGCTAACCAATGCACTTCTCTAACAAACGACTAATAAACTTTTAAGCGATTCCCAAATTATTTCAGTATTTGAAAAGATTTTAGTCTAAACTCTTGAAAACTTTTTTCAGGTTTAATAAAGATTTTGAAAAATTAATTAGTAAAAAAAGGAATTGAACCTTTCAATCTTGTTAAAACAAGAAACAACCAATAATTTTATTTTACTGTATTCCAGCTACACGTTCCCGTACAGCTACCTTGTTACGACTTCATCCAAATTATCAATCTCTCAATGGATTTTATTAGAATCTTCAAGCGAAACTGATTCTTTGCAAGTGACGGGCGGTGTGTACAAGGCCAAGTTACATGTTCACCGCAACGTGCTGATTTGCGATTACTAGTGATTCCAACTTCATATAAACGAGTTGCAGTTTACAATCCGAACTGGGAAAATTTTTGTTGATTAACTCAAAATTTCTTTTTTGTCACTTTTTGTAATTTTCATTGTAGCACATGTGTAGCCCAATTCATTAGGGTCACATTGACTTGACTTTATTCTTACCTTCCCTCAACTTATCGTTGACCGTACTTTTAAAGCGTTTAAAAGATTTTTTAATTACTTAAAAACTTTTAATTTGTAAATACTTTTTAAAAAGTAAGAGTTGCGCCCGTTTCAGGACCTAACCAGACGTCTCACGACACGAGCTGACGACAGTCGTGCAACACCTGTAAAAAAACATTATACATAAAAACCATATTAATACGTATAATTATTAAAATATGTCAAGAATTGGTAAGGTTTTGCGCGGATTATCGCATTAAACCACATGCTCCACCACTAGTGTTAGACCCCCGTCAATTCCTTTGAGTTCCAATCTTGCGATCGTACTCCTCAGGCGGAGTGCTTATTGCGTTAGCTTGAAAATCTAAGTAATAAAAAATATTACAATTAAATTACAGCACTCAGAATTTACGGCGTGGACTACCAGGGTCTCTAATCCTGTTTGCTACCCACGCTTTCGTCCCTCAACGTCAGTCTATACCAAAAAGTTGCCTTCGCTGTTGGCATTCCTTTATATATCTACGGATTTCACCCCTGTCGTATAAAATTCTACTTTTCTGTATTAAACTCAAAGTAAAGCAGTATTAATTGCAAAGTTAAGATTGGGTCTTAAGATTTAACAAAAAACTTACTTTACAGTCTACGGACTCTTTACGCCCAATCATGCCGAATAACGCTTGCCCTTCCCGTATTACCGCGGCTGCTGGCACGAGTATTAGCCAGGACTAAAATTCAATTAAATAATGTCATTATCTTCTTTAATTAAAGGATCTTACAACTTAAATAAGCCGTCATCACCCAATTAGTATTGCTGGATCAAACTTTCGTTCATTGTCCAATATTCCTTACTGCTGGCCGACGTGTCAGCCTGGACCTTATTTCAGTTCCAGTGTGGTTGATCATCCTCTAAGACCAACTAAAGATCGTGGGCTTGGTAAGCTTTTAATTTACCAACAACCTAATCTTATGCAAATTTATCTTTCAACGGAGTTAACCTTTTGAATATTCGGTATTTTGACTTAATCAAGTAAATCTTTGTCCCGAATTGAAAGGAAAAATTTTGCGAATACTCACCCGTTCGCCACGAAAAAATTAATTTCCGTTCGACTTGCATGTATAAAGCATACTACTAGCGTTCATTCTGAGCCAGGATCAAACTCATATTGTTCGATTATATTTATTTATATAAAAATTATATAACCTGTTCGTGAATTTAAATCTACAATTAAACTAAAACTTAAAGATTTAGTCCAAATAATATAAAAAGTATATTAAAATTAATTTAGTACCTATTAGCTAAAAACCTTGCAGTTCTTACACACTAGGCCTATCGATGTGATAGTCTATCACACTTTAAAAAAAAATTTGTATTGAGGCTAATTTCTCACTTAGATGCTTTCAGTGATTATTTATTATAAATGTAGCTACTCGACTATGCTATTGGTATAACAATCGATTCACCATGGATTTACTTTTCCCGGTCCTCTCGTACTAAGGTTTACCCCTCTCAATTTTTTGCACTTACAGTAGATAGGGACCAAACTGTTTCACAACGTTCTGAACTCAGATCATGTACCGCCTTCATTGGCGAACAGCCAAACCCTTGGAACCGTCTTCAGCTCCAGGATGCGATAATCCAACATCGAGGTGCCAAACCACCCCGTCGATATGGTCTCTAGAGGGTGATTAGCCTGTTATCCCCGACGTACCTTTTATTCGTTGAGCGATGACCATTTCCACTCAGAATCATCGGATCACTATAACCGACTTTCGTCCCTGCTTGATTTGTCAATCTTACAGTCAGGCAAACATATACTATTATGCTTTAAAGTTGTTAAAGTTCAACTTAAGTTTACCTTTGTACGCCTCCGTTACTCTTTAGGAGGCGACCGCCCCAGTCAAACTACCCATTATACACTGTCTTAAACAATAAGTAATAAAAAATTTTTAGAGTGGTATTTCAACGCTGTTTAATTTATTCGCTTGCGCGAAGAATTGTTAAATAACTTCCCACTTATCCTACACAAAAAAAATCTTATTACAATATATAATTGCAGTAAAGGTGTCGGGGTCTTTCCGTCTAGCTGCAAGAATTTCGCATCTTCACGAAAAATTCAATTTCACTGAGTTTATGTTGGAGACAGTAGGACAGTCATTACGCCATTCATGCAGGACACCAATCAAATGCCAAGGAATTTCGCTACCTTAGGACCGTCAGAGTTACAGCCGCCGTTTACTGGGAGTTAGGGTCAAAGCCAAATGACTTTTTCCTTTAATCTTGCAGCACTGGGCAGGCGTCAGTTTCAATACATCTTCTTACGAATTAGCAGAAACCTGTGTTTTTGTTAAACAGTTGCTGTCCCCGATTTTGTGACAACTTCACAAGGTTGCCCTCATGAAGTCACTCCTTATTCCGAAGTTACGGAGTCATTTTGCCGAGTTCCTTCAACATAATTCTCTCAAGCGCCTTAGTTTACTAAACTTGTTCACCTGTGTCGGTTTAGGGTACGGTTAATTCATTTAAAAGCTATTTCTAGAAAATATTATAAAACCTAAATTTAAACCATAAAATAAAGATAATATTCATATTTTGTCACTTTTAAAAAATAAAAAATAATTTTTCCCTCATTAAACTAAGACTTTCGTCTTTATCCTTAGAGACCGATTAACTATAAATAGAATACCAAAACGGATTAGCCTTGTTTTGGAAACCTTGAACTTAAGGCGACAATGTTTTACACATTGTTTATCGTTACTCATACCAACATTTTCATTTCTGATGTTTCCATTTTATATCACTATAAAACTTCTTAAACTTACAGAACGTTCTGCTACCATTTAATTTTCATAAATTTACAACTTCGGCAAATAATTTTAGTTCCATACATTTTCAATGCAAGAAAACTAAACCAATGAGCTGTTACGCTTTCTTTAAAGGATAGCTGCTTCTAAGCTTACTTTTCGGTTGTCAACATTTTTTCACAGTTTTTTCACTTAATTATTTTTAAGAGCCTTAGTTAATAATCTGGGCTGTTTCCCTTTTGACCGTGAATCTTAGCACTCACAGTCTGTCTGTTTAAATTCATTACACTCAACATTCGAAGTTTCAATAAATTCAGTAAAACGTTAAGTCCCCATCATTTATCGAGAGCTCTACCTTTGAAAAAGTTATTTAAACGCTCTACTAAAATAGATTTCGCAGAAAACCAGCTATCTCTAAGTTTGATTGGCCTTTCACCCCTAATCACAAATCGTCCCAGTATTTTTCCACATACACGGGTTCGGTCCTCCGAAAGGCGTTGCCGCCTAAACATCAACCAGTTCATGACTAGATCACTTAGTTTCGGGTCTTATTTCAGAGACTAATAATAGCCTTTTAAAACTTAATTTCTTTACGCCTACGTATTTAATTACTTAAGCTCGCCACTAAAATAAACTTGTTGGTCCCTTATGCAAAAGGTACGTCGTCATTTTAAAAACTACGACAGATTGTTAGCATTAAATTTCAAAGTCTTTTCACTTTCGCAAAGTCTTTTTCACTTTTCCCTCACGGTACTATTCACTATCAGTCATTAAGATTTTTAGACTTTGAGGGTGGTCCCCCAATATTCAGACAAACTATGACTTAGTTCATCTTACTAAACGAAAATCTAAATTCTATTTTACAGGGCTATCCTGTCATTTAGGCTACCATACTACGGCTATTGTAAATATTAAATAGACTTTTCGATTTTCAAGTCTTTTGCTGTGTTCGCTCGCCACTACTAACAACACCTCGTTTGATTTTTGGACTTTGGTTACTTAGATGGTTCAATTCACCAAATTTTTTGCCTAGAATGTGATTTTAGACAATTCTTCATTAGTTGAAGATCAGTTTTCCGAATTTATGGGGAATTACAGATCTAAGCATTATAATCTACTCCTTGTAATATTTCGTTATAAAACGCCCATTTTTGATCTTAATGCTTAAGTATCCATTTAATGCTGTAAAAACTTTTTATAATCGTTAAAGAGGCGAATAACAGGATTCGAACCTGTGACTTTTAGAACCACAACCTAACACTCTAACCAACTGAGTTATATTCGCCATTAATTACTGTCCCGTTTGTTTTTAACGGGATTTGAACCCGTATTTCTACTGTGAAAGAGTAGCGTCCTAACCATTAGACGATAAAAACTCTGTTTTACCACAAACTTGTGAAGTACCTGAGAACTTGCCTATGATTAAAAAATCAGACGAAACTACCAAAATCAAAAATAACTTATAACTTTCGATCCAATCGAAAAAAACAATGTACCATTAAAGGTCAAGCCAATTACCGATCTTTTTAGACAATTTTTACCATAAATCCGTGCAATTTGTCTGTTTTTGAGTATGAGTGGTTGCGGTCTCAGAAGGGCACTTTAAGGGTAACCCCTTAAAAACTTGAAATTTGGAGATATTTATGAAAAAACTAAGTTTGATGGTGCATTTTTTACTCAAAATAAATGAAATATATCTTGGCAATACGCAAATTTTCTATGTTGAAAAAAAGGAATTAAAGTAAATAGAATTTATTAAAATTTCAAAATTCAAAAACTAATACTACCAATATTGATGTATGTAACATTATTTACGTAGTTACTCTCACACAAATGCCTAACTTATTGAAAAAACGGTAGATTATTAAGTATCAAATCAGTTACCGATCTTTTTAGACAATTTTTACCATAAATCTGTGCAATTTGTCTGTTTTTGAGTATGAGTGGTTGCGGTCTCAGAAGGGCACTTTAAGGGTAATCCCTTAAAAACTTGAAATTTGGAGATATTTATGAAAAAACTAAGTTTGATGGTGCATTTTTTACTCAAAATAAATGAAATATATCTTGGCAATACGCAAATTTTCTATGTTGAAAAAAGGAATTAAAGTAAATAGAATTTATTAAAATTTCAAGATTCATGAAGCAACACTATCAATACCTATTAAGAACTGTTAATACACCTTTAATAACATCTTTAAGCTTACCCCTATTTAACCATACATTGAAAAGGAAAGTACTTACAATAATACACCTCTAATCTTGCCTATTAAGGACTGTTAATACTTACTCTTATTTAACTATTTATTGAGAAGAATATACTAACTAACTATACCTATTAAGAACTGTTAATACACCTCTAATAACATCTCTAAGCTTACCCCCATTTAACCATACATTGAAAAGAAAAGTACTTACACTAATACACCTCTAACCTTGCCTATTAAGAACTGTTAATACATCTCTAACAACACCTCTAACCTTACCTTTACTTAACTATACATTGAAAAGAGAAGTACTTGCATTAATACACTTATAAGTATAGCTATTAAGTACTATGAAGTAGGTATAAGCATATGCATATAAATATACATACACTTATACCTACTTCATATAGTAACATAACTTGATAAGAATGATAAGAACTTACCCCTAACTACCCATAACCTATAAACAAAAAGAACATACTCTTATAATATTGCCTCTATACCTATCCCCCCCCGATGTACTTGAAAAAAAACGATAATAAAAAAATGGTGTAAAAAAATAAGTAGAATTTAAAAACAAACCAGATTGGTACGTAAAGTTGTAAAAATTTCAAAGTTGTAAAAATTGTTCTAATAAAATTCTTTACGGTGAATTATTGTAAAATTTAAATTCCGCTGAAATATTTATTTCCCATAAAACCTTAAAAAACAGGTTGAAACACCATTGGTACAGGTTAAAATGGACAAAACAGACCCTTACGAAGGTTAAAAACTCGAAGCCGAGTTTTTATCCCCCATTTTAGTGGAAAAAAAATGATCAAAAACCAGTGATTTTACAAGTCAAACTAAAAACTCGAGCCCGAGTTTTTACTTCCTCCATTACATTTGAAAAAAAACAAGGTGAAAAAAACGTCAAAAAACTTACCAAAACGCGTATGGTACTTGTTAAAATGGAAGTACCTAGTCTGAAAATTATAAAAACTCGAGATCGAGTTTTTACTTCCCATTACACTTGAAAAAAAACGATAATAAAAAGATGGTGTAAAAAAATAAGTAGAATTTAAAAACAAACCTGATTGGTACGTAAAGTTGTGAAAATTTCATCTAATTATCAAACTTAGTTTTTTCATAAATATTTTCAATTTAAGTACTTCTGTAAGAGTAACTACGTAAATAATGTTACATATATCAGTATTAGTTTTTGAATCTTGAAATTTTAATAAATTCTATTTACTTTAATTTCTTTTTTTTTCAACATAGAAAATTTGTGTGTTGCCAAGATATATTTCAAAAATTAAATCTTATTTTGAGTGAAAAACGTACCACCAGACTTAATTTTTTCATAAATATCTCTAAATTTCAGATTTTTAAGGGGTTACCCTTAAAGTGCCCTTCTGAGACCGCAACCACTCATACACAAAAACAGACAAATTGCACAGATTTATGGTAAAAATTGTCTAAAATGATCAGTAACTGATTTTAATTGATTTGATACTTAATAGTCTGCCGTTTTTTCAATAAGTTATATATTTATACGGTGGTTTACTCTCATTTTGTCATTCAACTATCACTATTTAAAAATAGTATATTTATTTACAGCAGTTATTTCGTTAATATAGTACTTGTAAGTTATAAAATTAGTCAATACACCTTTAACCTTACCTTTACTCAATTATTTATTGAGAAGAATATACCAACTAACTATACCTACTAAGAACTGTTAATACTTACCCTTATTTAATTATTTATTGAGAAGAATATGTTATTTAAAAATAGTATACTTATTTATAGCAGTTATTTCGTTAACATACTACTTGTAAGTTATAAAATTAGTCAATATACTTCTAACCTTACCTTTACTTAATTATTTATTGAAAAGAATATGCTAACTAACTATACCTATTAAGAACTGTTAATACACCTCTAATAACATCTCTAAGCTTACCCCCATTTAACCATACATTAAAAGAAAAGTACTTACACTAATACACCTCTAACCTTGCCTATTAAGAACTGTTAATACATCTCTAACAACACCTCT